GAAAGCGAGAGTTCCAGTATAAGGAATACGGGTGATTTAACTATAAGAGAAAGTTATAATAATCTCGATGTAACTCAAAAATACAGGCATTTGTGGGTTCAATGCGAAAAGTGTTATGGATTAAATTATAAAAAAATTTTGAAGTCAAAAATGAATATTTGTGAACAATGTGGATATTATTTGAAAATGAGTAGTTCAGATAGAATCGAACTTTTGATTGATCCAGGCACTTGGGATCCTATGGATGAAGACATGGTATCTCTGGATCCCATTGAATTTCATTCGGAGGAGGAGCCGTATAAAGATCGTATTGATTCTTATCAAAGAAAGACAGGGTTAACTGAGGCTGTTCAAACAGGTATAGGCCAACTAAACGGTATTCCCGTCGCAATTGGGGTTATGGATTTTCAGTTTATGGGGGGTAGTATGGGATCTGTAGTCGGAGAGAAAATTACCCGTTTGGTCGAATATGCTACCAAAAAATTTATACCTCTTGTTATAGTGTGTGCTTCTGGGGGTGCACGTATGCAAGAAGGAAGTTTGAGCTTGATGCAAATGGCTAAAATATCTTCTGCTTTATACGATTATCAATCAAATAAAAAACTATTTTATGTACCCATTCTTACATCTCCCACTACGGGTGGGGTGACAGCTAGTTTTGGTATGTTGGGGGATATCATTATTGCCGAACCCAATGCCTACATTGCATTTGCGGGTAAAAGAGTAATTGAACAAACATTGAATAAAACAGTACCCGAAGGGTCACAAGCGGCTGAATATTTATTCCAGAAGGGCTTATTCGATCTAATTGTACCACGTAATCCTTTAAAAAGCGTTCTGAGTGAGTTATTTCAACTCCACGCTTTCTTTCCTTTGAATCAAAATTAAAAGACTATTCCGTTTAATTCGTTTTTTGTAGTAAACGCGTAGTTAGCTTATCGGAATCAAAATAAAAATAAGAAGAACAGATTTTTTTTGGTGACTTAAGATCTATAAGATCGAATTCTAAAAAGAATCACCAGTTGCATATAATTTTTCTTTTTTTTTTTACTAATATTCATGATTACGAATCAGCAAGCCTCTATAAAAGAATGAATTCTTGCTTTTGTGAAATTAGGCGAAGTTCTTCTTACGTATGTATTATATAATAAATTCAAATATAGAAAAATACACAATTATATATTTTCTATATTTGAATTTTGACTAAGAAGTCTAGAAATCTTTCAGTAATTTGTAAAAAACCTTTTCTTTATTAAATTAGAAGTAGAAGACAAGAACAAACGAAGAAGAATAAATAATAAACTAAATTTTCATACATATCCTTCGTGTCGAAAGATGAATAAGTCCATTTATTTAGTTCTACATTCCTTGCACTTATTATATATACTCATTTAGATATATACTTCGATCTATAATTACTTAAAATGAAAGTTTCAGAATTACAAAAATAGTAATTAGAATCGCATTAATCATTAATAAGGAATTTTCATTTTATAATGAAAATTATTACAAGATATCTTTATAACAATAGAAACAATATAATAATAACATAATAATAACAGGTACAAATAGTAAATTAAATCGAGGTATTCATTCTATGATAACTTTCAACTTTCCCTCTATTTTTGTGCCTTTAGTGGGCCTAGTATTTCCGGCCATGGCAATGGCTTCTTTATTTCTTTATGTTCAAAAAAACAAGATTGTTTAGATCTCTGATAGAACTAAATCTCATTATCTTATTTTTTTTTAACTTAGATAAAATAAATAAATATCTATTTATTTGAGTATGGTATAACATGGGGTTTCTGCTTAACAGAAATAGAACATACATAAATCAAAGAGTTCTTATACATACAGAAAATGATATATGGGTAAATTTATTCTAGCTATTTTCAACTAGAATAATGATTGGCGGATGTCGGAAATGGAAAGTCTATGTATTAATATGTATGCCGATATCCTTAGTAGGGCCATAAAGTGAGGAGGCATTTTTCCATCTAACCCGTTTTATGAATTATTCCTAAGGGTTTACATCAAAATAGTGCTAGTTGATGAGAGTTATTTCGGAAACAAAATACAGTAAAGTCAAATTCATTGGGCTATGCTCTCAATTCCAATAAAATGAAATCAGATCAAGTATGAGTTGGCGATCAGAACATATATGGATAGAACTTATAAGGGGGTCTCGAAAAATAAGTAATTTTTCCTGGGCCATTATCCTTTTTTTAGGTTCATCAGGCTTCTTATTGGTTGGAACTTCCAGTTATCTTGGTAAAAATTTGATATCTTTATTTCCGTCTCAACAAATCATTTTTTTTCCACAAGGGCTCGTAATGTCTTTTTATGGGTTCGCGGGTCTTTTTATTAGCGCCTACTTATGGTGTACAATTTCGTGGAATGTAGGTAGTGGTTATGATCGATTCGATAGAAAAGAAGGAATAGTGTGTATTTTTCGTTGGGGATTTCCCGGAAAAAATCGTCGTGTCTTCCTACGATTTCT